GTTCCATACAGATTACTTTTCAAGACAATTTCTTTCAAATTCATTAAAATTTCATGTACGGATTCTTGAATACCTACTATGGTAGAATATTCATGTGGTATTTTCTCAGATTTTGCGCATGTGATACATGTACCTTCTATTTCTCCGAGCAAAGCTCTTCGCATTGCAATGCCTATTGTATCGGCTTGACCTTTCATAAGTGGGGCCAGAATAAAGCGTCCATAATAAAGACGCTTACTGTCTGCTCTTGATTCAACACACTTCCACTGTAGTGTCCGAGTAGATACTGTTACTTTCTCTCGAACCATAGTATATTATTTGATCAAATCATTGAATTATTTATTTCTCTTGAAATCTCTTCAATGTTTATTTTTACACACGTCTTTTTTTAGGAGGCCTACAGCCATTATGTGGCATAGGAGTTACATCCCGTATGAAACTTAATAGTATACCACTTCTACGAATAGCTCTTAATGCCGCATCTCTTCCGAGACCAGGGCCTTTTATCATAACTTCTGCTCGTTGCATACCTTGATCCACTACTGTCCGAATAGCATTTCCTGCTGCGGTTTGAGCGGCAAATGGTGTACCCCTTCTTGTACCCTTGAATCCACAAGCCCCGGCAGAGGACCAAGAAATTACTCGACCCCGTACATCTGTAACAGTCACAATGGTATTGTTGAAACTTGCTTGAACATGAATAACTCCCTTGGGGATTCTACGTGTATTCTTACGTGAACCAATACGTCTATTTCTACGCGAACCAATTTTTGGTATAGGTTTTGCCATATTTTATCATCTCATAAATATAAGTCAGAGATATATGGATATATCCATTTCATGTCAAAACAGATCCTTATTCTTTTTTTTTTTTTTTTTTTTTTTTACTTATTTTATTTATTTATTTGTACATCTGTACATCGGGTCCTTTAGATTTCGAGAGTCTTTTTGTTTTAGAAAGATTATCCTTGTCTTTGTTTATGTCTCGGGTTAGAACAAATTACTATAATTCGTCCCCGCCTACGGATCAATCGACATTTTTCACAAATTTTACGAACGGAGGCCCTTATTTTCATATTTGTCATTCCTTTTTTTAATTCCGAATCTACTTATTGGAAGAAAATAAGTTTCTTGAAATTTTTAATTTCGAATTGTATCCTCACTAAAGAATGTTGAAATTGAAAAAACCGCCTAATCATTCAAGTCTTTGCTTTGGAGTCTCTAAATTATACGCCCTTTGGTTGAATCATAAGGACTTACCTCAATTTTTAGTCTATTTCCTGGTAGTATACGTATAAAACTACATGAAATCCTTTACGAAACAAAAACCTGAATAATTTTTTTGTTATCTAAACGAATCCGGAAGATACATACCATCGGTAAGTTGTTCAGTAATTAAACCCTCATGAATCCATTTTTGTTGTTTCATTCCAGGTAAAACCGCTTTGAAGTATCAACTAATGTAAGAGGGATAATATTAGAAACTTGTCCTTTCTCTCTTTTCACAAATATGACCGTGTCGGCTATTAGAAAGATTACCATATATAACACAAAACTTCTCCGCCGATTCCTTCTAGTCGAGCCTTTCGGTCTGTCATTATACCTCGAGAAGTAGAAAGAATTACAACCCCCATTCCGCCTAAAATTCTAGGAATTCGTTGATAGTTAGAATATATTCGTAGACCGGGTCGACTGATCCGTTTTAAATTTAAAACAGTTCTATATGGTCCTTTCCTATTTCTTCTATGTCGTAGGGTTAAAACCAAAAAATATTTATTGCTTTCTTGATGTTTTCTCACGTTTTCAATAAAACCTTCTTGGAAAAGGATTTTAACAATATTTTCAGTGATGTTAGTAGATGGTATTCGAACTGTTCTTTTTTTATTCATGTCAGCATTTCGTATAGAGGTTATTATGTCAGCAATAGTGTCTTTACTCATGATAAACTAAGATTTTTGTTTCCCCCGAATTTTGATATAATCAACATGCTCTTTTTCTTTTTTTCTGAATTTTTTAATATTTATGAATTCTTTTTTTTTTTTTTTTTATGAATTATTAAAGATATATACGTGATAGATAAACAATTTACTAATTAATTAAATAAATTTAATCAATTTCATTCAAATACTATATTAAGGTCTTCCCCTATAATACTTCAGGTGCTAATGAAACTATTTTAGTGAAATTTAACTGTCTTAATTCCCGGGCGATCGCGCCGAAAATTCGGGTTCCTTTTGGATTTCCTTCTTGATCAATAACAACCGCAGCGTTGTCATCATATCGTATTATCATACCGTTGTCGCGTTTGAGTTCTTTACAAGTACGTACAATGACAGCTCGGACCACTTCTGATCTTTCTAGAGGTGTATTTGGTACTGCTTCCTTGATTACAGCAACAATAATGTCACCAATATGAGCATATCGTCGATTACTAGCTCCTATGATTCGAATACACATCAATTTTCGGGCCCCGCTGTTATCCGCTACATTCAAATGGGTTTGAGGTTGAATCATATCATTTTTTTTTATCGGTTTTTTCTTTTTCAATGCAAAGGTATAAATAAAAAAAAGAAATATTATTTGTTCAAAACAAAAAAAGAAACCTGCAATTGTTTTTTTTTTCATCCCAAAAACCCCTTTCGTTTGTTTCTACATTCCTATCCAGAAAGAATGAATTGAGTTCGTATAGGCATTTTAGATGCCGCTATTGAAATAGCCCTTCTAGCTATATTTTCTGCTACTCCGCTCATTTCATAAAGTATTCTACCGGGTTTAACGACAGCTACCCAATATTCGGGAGATCCTTTCCCCGAACCCATACGTGTTTCTGTAGGTCTTACTGTAACAGGTTTGTCTGGAAATATGCGTACCCATATTTTTCCACCGCGGCGTGCATTTCGTGTCATTGCTCGCCGCCCTGCTTCTATTTGTCTAGATGTGATCCAAGCGGGTTCAAGCGCTTGAAGAGCATATCTACCGAAGCAAATACGATTACCTCGATAAGATATTCCTTTCATTCTTCCTCTGTGTTGTTTACGGAATCTGGTTCTTTTGGGGTTATAGTTGATGGTTGTTTAGCAATTCCATCCATCTCTACTACAGAACCGGACACGAGAGTTTCTTCTCATCCAGCTCCTCGCGAATTAAACAATTAAAAAAAATTAAACAAAAAAAATACACGGTTAATAATCTATGGAATCGTGGGATTCTTTGAAATTTGATCTAATCGATTATAAATTAGAAATTTTTTGTGTTTTAATATATAATTTAACACGTATTTATATAATTTAACACGTATTCTATTTATAGATAATGTCGTTTTGGTAGAACGCTATAATGAATCTTTATTTTGTTTTTCCTTTTATTTCGAATCGACTAAAATTTAGAAATAAAAAAAAAATTCGCGGGCGAATATTTACTCTTTCAACATTCAGTTGTAAGATTAGTCTATGACATGACCTCTCAGAATAAATGAATAGGTTTCCGGTTCGTTCCGCCATCCTACTCAATGAATCATTAGGATTCGTTTTCAATAGAATCTTATGCATTCACAGGTTCTGTCGTTCCCACCACTTCTCGATTAATGATTAGGTCTGAATTTTACAACGGAGCCTCCAATTAAATTGATTCTTGAGTCAACCTTCTCAGTCTTTATTGGCTCGGGGCTCTTGATTTTTTGTTCTATGCACGGATTTGTCTAATTATGGATCAATCAGTATTGATGCTTTATTACATTCCCTTTATATGAGATGACTCATAGACCTTACATATTGGAATTATATATCATTAATATTCTTTTTCTATCTTTCTCTCAGCCTTCCATTTATCTGTATACTTGATATTGCTTTACAACCCATAATCAGATTTTTTTTGTTTGTTTATGTAAAAAAGATTTCAGTTGCTACAATGATATGACTTATATATCATATCTTGACTGGTTCTTTCTATTCAGATAACACGAAGTGATGAGTTGGTTATTAGTTCTATAGTTATCAGTTTGTACTATGGGCTGTCCATTTTTTTGAATCCCAACCCTAAAAAAACCAACGAGTCACACACTAAGCATAGCAATTATATCAAATGATTAATCGAATTTTTATTCAACCTTATAGAATTGTTCTTTTTTTTTTATTATTTACCAGAAAAAGAATGAAAGAGTTTGCCATTTTTTGTTTTATCACCAGATAGAACTAAATATAAGTCAAGTAAGTTCTTATTATTCCTCGTCTACAAATATCCAAATTTTGATGCCTAATACCCCATAGATAGTTCGAACTGCATAGGAACAATAATCAATTTTAGCTCGAATGGTTTGTAGAGGAACTCTACCTTCTCGGATCCATTCAACACGTGCAATTTCTTTTCCGTCGATACGCCCTGCAATTTGTACTTGAATCCCTTTTGTACCTGCCTGTTCAGTTAATTCAATAGCTTTTTTCATTGCTTTGCGAAATGAAACTCTATTCTTTAATTGTCCGGCTATAAATTCTGCAAGAATATTGGGGTGCCCGTAAGGATTTGCAATTCTTGTAATAGCAATGTTGAGTTTTCGGTTTACACAATTGAGTTCTTTTTGTACATGCGTCTGTAATTCTTCGATTCTTCGAGTCCTGTCTTCTATTAATAACTTGGGGAATCCCATATAGATTATGACCTGAATCAAATCGATTCTTTTTTGAATCTCTATACGTGCAATTCCCTCTACATTAGAGGATATTTTCATATTATTTTGCACATAATTTTTGATACAATCTCGTATTTTTTGATCTTCTTGTAGATCCTTTGAATAATTTTTTGGTTGTGCAAACCAAAGAGAATGATGATCTTGGGTTGCACCAAGTCTGAAACCAAGTGGATTTATTTTTTGTCCCATAATCCCCCACTACTATATATATCGTGAAACGTGACATCTGTTTGTATTTTTTTTTTATTCATTCGATTTTTTTTAAGCATAACATAATATAGCGTATTTGTATTTTTTATAATATAAAATATTCTTC